AAATATCTATGATCTGTCTTCTCTATAAAGGACCTGAAATACCTTGCTTACGTATCATTGGGAAATGCATTAACATAAATACGGCAGTAAGAAGAGGTAATACAAAAGTGTGTAAACTATAAAAACGGGTCAAAGTGGATTGGCCCACACTAGCACTTCCACGTAATAACTCTACTAAAGATAATCCTATTACAGGAATAGCTTCAGGTACGCCTGTCACGATTTTTACTGCCCAATAACCAATTTGGTCCCGGGGTAAGGAATAACCAGTTACACCAAACGATGCAGTCAATACAGCCAGAACCACACCCGTAACCCAAGTCAATTCGCGAGGTTTTTTAAATCCGCCCGTGAGATACACACGAAATACGTGTAGGATCATCATTAGGACCATCATACTTGCTGACCATCGATGAACTGATCGGATTAACCAACCAAAGTTGGCTTCAGTCATTATGTATTGAACAGAGGCAAAAGCCTCTGTAACGGTCGGACGATAGTAAAAAGTCATAGCAAAACCAGTAGCTACTTGTACTAAAAAACAAGTAAGTGTGATCCCTCCTAGACAATAAAATATGTTGACATGAGGAGGAACATATTTACTAGTTATATCATCTGCAATCGCCTGAATCTCGAGACGCTCCTCGAACCAATCATATACTTTATTGAGATAGGTAAACCAAGGGACTCCCCCTCTGAGAACCATATATGAGAATTTCATCTCGTACGGCTCAAGCAGAAACACCCCAATACTGATTGCAATGAATATATAATAGAAAAATGGAAACTTCTTATTTATCCACTCGATTCAATCGTCTCTGAAGATACGAAGGAACCAAAATCCGAAATCTCTTCTTTGTTGTGATGATAATGCCAAAATATCAAGTTGGCTCGTCTGTCTTTATGTTGATTGTTACAGGCCTCTTGAATCTTCTCTTCCCCTATTTATTTGTTATTTTATTTGTTGTTTTTGTTTGTGCGTAATGCAGATTGACTATTGTTTTGTTTACTATTTTGATAGGAATTCTCTTGTTGAGACCCTACGAATCGATTGAAACCTCAGATTCATACTCGAACCACGATGATTCAATAAAATCCCAAAACTAAGACCAAGGGTTCTATGAGTAAGAACTATTTGATCATCACTTATTCAATGAATGGATGTAATGACTAAAAATCCAGAGAAAGATTTGTCCTTCGGTCAAAATAAGCATGATTCTGAAGGAAGAAAAATCGTTCAATTTATCAAATACCCCTTATGTTTGAATGTTTGAAATTTTTTTTTGAAGTCCGGTCGCGAGGTCTGAATAGTAGGTATGAATCATAGTTCAAATATTTCTTGATCTATTCCGTGCTCCAGATACTAGGATGAATATCCGACGAGGCAGAACCATCTCTACCGAGATGACAGACCCATTCTCTGTACTATCAATAGGATCAATTATAACAAGTCGCACACTCATATTCCGGAAATACCGAAACAACGGAATTCCACGGTCGAACTACCAGAATGGACTATAAATCTGAGTCCTAAGTGATTCATTTTTGATTGAAAAGCCTTATGGACCTAACTCATTGAAATCCCATCCAGTAAAACGGAAGAATTATAAATCTCCAAAATAATAGATAGGAATATTGCAAATAGAGCCATTGCGACACCCATAAATGGGGTGGTTCCCCATCCAGGAGCCACTTTACCATATTCCGAATTCAATGGTTTCAATAAATCCCCTACAATAGTTCGTCTTGGCCCAGATCTAGAACTACCCTCAACGGTTTGTGTAGCCATAAATACTATTTCATTGGTTGAGATCTGTTGACTTTGTATACTATTCCGTTTTAAATAAACGATCTTATCGTAGCATAGATCCATCGCGGTCTTGAAATTTCTAATAATGGAAACAGCAACCTTAGTCGCCATCTCCATATCTGGTTCACTTGTAAGCTTTACAGGGTACGCCTTATATACCGCTTTTGGGCAACCCTCTCAACAACTAAGAGATCCATTCGAGGAACACGGGGACTAATTGAAGTAATGAGTCCCCCATATGGGGGACTCATTACTTCAATTAAGATAATGAAAAATCATTTCATCTTTTTAGTCGGGACCTTAGGCGGTTCTCGAAAAAATATAGCGAAAAAGATTATCCCTAAAGTCGATACTAACAGGAATGTATAAACCAATGCTTCCATAGATTCGATCGTGGTTTACAATTATAGCTTCCACACCTGTTCATTTGGGATCATTTCCCAGATAAAGAAAGGACAAGAGCAAAGAAAGGCGATGATGAAAATCAATATTTCTACGGTACCTTCTGTCAAATAAAAAAATCAAATATAGAGGCGAAAGATACCATAGCAATGTTGTATCAGACTACCTGTCTCCTTGTAGTTGGATCTCCAAGTTTTTGGAATGCTCCAAATTCCACTTGAGCATCCAAATCTGGGTCAATACCAGCAAAAACATCTCTGAACAAGGTTCTAGCACCATGCCAAATGTGTCCGAAAAAGAAGAGCAAAGCAAACGTAGCATGTCCAAAAGTGAACCAACCCCTTGGACTGCTCCGAAAAACACCATCGGATTTCAAAGTAGCACGATCTAATTCAAAAATTTCACCCAATTGGGCACGTCTAGCATATTTTTTCACAGTAGCAGGATCGCTATAGCTGACTCCATTGAGTTCGCCACCATAGAACTCAACAGTTACACCCACTTGTTCGACACTATACTTTGATTCTGCCCTTCTAAAAGGAACATCGGCTCTAACAATTCCGTCTCCGTCTACCAAAACTACTGGAAATGTTTCAAAAAAAGTAGGCATACGACGTACAAAAAGTTCATGCCCTTCTTTATCTCTAAAAATAGGGTGTCCTAACCATCCAACAGCTATTCCATCCCCGTTGTCCATTGAGCCTGCTCTGAATAATCCACCTTTCGCCGGATTATTACCGATGTAATCATAGAAAGCTAATTTTTCAGGAATTTTAGACCAAGCTTCCGATAAACTCAGATTCTCGGCTAGACCGGCGCCAACTCTTCGATATATTTCTTGCTGGAAGTATCCCTGATCCCACTGATAACGAGTGGGACCAAATAATTCGATCGGGGTAGTTGCTGAACCATACCACATAGTCCCAGCAACAACGAAAGCTGCAAAAAAGACAGCAGCGATACTACTGGAAAGGACAGTTTCAATATTGCCCATACGTAATCCTTTGTATAGACGTTGGGGTGGGCGGACACTAAGATGGAATAGACCCGCTAATATGCCCAATGTACCTGCTGCAATATGATGAGAGGCTATTCCTCCCGGAACAAAAGGATCAAAACCTTCCGCGCCCCATGCTGGATTTACAGATTGTACTTTTCCGGTTAGGCCATAAGGATCGGACACCCATATTCCAGGACCATACAAGCCTGTTACATGAAATGCGCCAAACCCAAAGCAAGCCACCCCTGAGAGAAATAAATGAATTCCAAAGATCTTGGGCAAATCCAAAGAGGGTTTTCCCGTACGTTCATCACAGAATATTTCTAGGTCCCAATACACCCAATGCCAGATAGCTGCTAAGAAGCACAAGCCAGAAAATACAATATGTGCCCCGGCCACACCCTCGTAACTCCAAATACCCGGATTCGTTATAGTTCCTCCTGTGATACTCCAACCGCCCCATGAGTTGGTTATTCCTAAACGAGTCATGAAGGGTATAACGAACATACCTTGTCTCCACATTGGATCAAGAACGGGGTCAGAAGGATCAAAAACTGCTAATTCGTATAGAGCCATCGAACCGGCCCAACCAGAAACTAGAGCGGTATGCATTATATGGACAGAAAGCAGCCGACCAGGATCATTCAATACGACGGTATGAACACGATACCAAGGCAAACCCATGGAAATACCCCTTTCTCAAAAAAAAAAATAGACACTATGTCACTTTATCGCATTGGAAATAACCATGCTATGGACCTCACTTTTTCGTTGGATTATCTCGAAACAAGGGTTAATATTTATTCTGTTACGTGTTACGTTGGTAATAATGGAACTTCTGCTCGTAGGAACAAAAAGAAGCAGATCTATTCTATACCCAATAAGTACCAATACGCAATGGGGGGATTAGTCCTATTTTTTGTGAGCGAATTTATAGATACTTGTTTATCATTCGAACGATCCGTTCGTAAGAATTTTCCTTTATTCCGTCTTCCTCCATGAATCTTCCAATCGATCGATAAAATACGATAAATGACAATATTATGAAGACAATAAACCCATTGTTTATATTGTTTATTACGTTTCCACATCAAAGTGAAATAGAGTACTTAACTCCTTTTTCTTTCATTTAATGCCCATTGGTGTTCCAAAAGTACCTTTCCGGAGTCCTGGAGAGGAAGATGCAGTTTGGGTTGACGTATAGTGTGACTTGTCAGACATATTGGGTCATATGGGATTTCCCCGTTTTCTCCCCCGATCGAGATATCCTCTATTTCGCCCAAGAAAGATTGATTGAACCATCAATAATTCGAAGCGTGAAGTGCAATTAGATCAATTTATTTTTGGTTGGGGGATCCATATTATCAATTAAAAGAATTTATGGTTGGCTTGGACCAATAAAATGAAGTATACAGGCTCCGTTCAGAAAATACCAAATTGGGAATCTATGTATGATTCCCACCCTATCCTAAATGATTTCTTTATACCATATGAGTGATCTCGCCAATCAATGGAATGGAATAATATGGTGAATACATCGAATATTTTGTGGAAGGCATAAAACAAATTGAAAAAGAAGAAAGTCGTAGCAAAAAGAAGTAGTACTGGAATCATTTGTCCTATATGTACAAATGGAATTCGGGCAGACCTTTACCCGGAGTAGAACATAAACCTAAAAGAGTTGAAGAGGCCCATTCGGGAACAAGAAAATGACATAGTGATTTGGATCTCGATGAAACAATACATCAATGAGAGGTTAGTTCGATAAGTTCAGTGAATTCTTTTTTATATAGATAGGGAAGCAAGTCAAAACTCGTGTTTCTTGAAAATGAAAGAAAAAGCCCCTTCATTAGGAAAAAGCCTGCTACGAAAAAAGAAATAGGGCTGGAATCGACACATTTCTTTTTTTTTTTTCTCAATTTTGATTTTTTGAACCGTATGCATCCAAAGGTGCGTGTACGGTTCCTAAGGAATACAATTTTGTCCTAATCAACCGACTTCATCGAGAAAGATTACTTTTTTTAGGCCAACAAGTTGATAGCGAGATCTCGAATCAACTTGTTGGTCTCATGGTATATCTCAGCATAGAAGATGATACCAAAGATCTTTATTTGTTTATAAATTCTCCCGGCGGATGGGTAATCCCAGGAATAGCTATTTATGATACTATGCAATTTGTGCCACCAGATGTGCATACAATATGTATGGGATTAGCCGCTTCAATGGGATCTTTCATCCTGGTCGGAGGAGAAATTACCAAACGTTTAGCATTCCCTCACGCTTGGCGCCAATGAGTTTTTTGATTTGAGAAAAAAAAAAAAAGACTATGCCTTCGCCATATGGAATATGAATAAAATAATTAAGTCATAATAGCATGGCATTTCAAGTTCGATATGAGCAAACTATTATTATTATTTTTTTTTTCATAATATAATATGAGATTATGTATCGGGATAGTAGTATGAAAAAAAGGTTATTTCCGATTTGATCTTATGTATCGGGGTCCGTTTCAGCGTCACAAACCTTTTTGCTTCCACACCAGAAGTCTCTTTCCATCCAATATTTAGGTTATGAAAGAGTGTGAAAAAAGATCATTTTTTACTTAATTTTGATTTGATCGGATTAGAAAGAAACTTTGGGATTGCTGAATCACAAACGAGATAAATATATAAAGCAACGGAACCATCATAGTATTTTTGATTACTCCGAAAGGAAGGATGGTAAATGGATCATTCAACGATCCGGGTCTGATGGATTCGACTTGTCTCTTTCTTCGACGAAAGAAGAGAAAAAGAAATTCCATTGCAGAGCCGTATGCAATGCACAAAAAATGCCTGTACGGTTGTTCAATTCTATCTTTTTTTTTCTCCCCGCTTGTTATTCTTTATCCCTTCCCCCAATCATGCGAGGTAGAGGAATCATTCATTATGTTATATCATCAGGGTTATGATCCATCAACCTGCTAGTTCTTTTTATGAGGCACCCACAGGAGAATTTATCCTGGAAGCGAAAGAACTACTAAAACTCCGCGAAACCCTCACAAGGGTTTATGTACAAAGAACGGGCAATCCTTTATGGGTTGTATCCGAAGACATGGAAAGGGATGTTTTTATGTCAGCAACAGAAGCCCAAGATCATGGCATTATTGATCTTGTAGCGGTCGAAAATACCGGGGATTTGACATAAATCTTTGATTCCATTTCGAATCATAATTTGAATGAACCATTATTTGATCTTTTATCTTCTTACCTGAATAAAATATTAAATGGAAATAATTGATAATCATCTGGTTAGGATCGATCTAAACCAACCCATTCTGTATATGATTCAGCATGCCAACTATTAAACAACTTATTAGAAACATAAGACAGCCAATAAGAAATGTCACGAAATCCCCTGCTCTTCGAGGATGTCCTCAGCGTCGAGGAACATGTACTAGGGTGTATGTGCGACTCGTTCAGATCATGAGCTAGAACAAATGAGACCATTTTTACAGTATCAATGGCCCGTACCCATGAATAAGATAGAATAGAAGAACTCTATTCACTATCTAAAAATAAAGATCTCTCATATACCGCTACCGCTATTGTGTATGGAATTTATGGTTTCCATTGGTGCAAATCCAATCACCTCGATTTGAGATGAAAAGCAATTCCCCATTGGTAGCAAATGGTTATCCATTAAGCGGGGAAAATGATATTATATTTAAAAAGCAGAAAGATTATGCTCCTACTCTTGCAAGAACGGACTAACAGGGTCAGCTACCTATTCAACCTTCATAATTAAATGCCGTCACTGTATGGATAGATCTCATTGTAAAAAGACCTATTACTGGATAATTCATGGGTAGAGCCAAAGAGTGTGAACTGTACAAGTTACCAATAACATTGATTAAATGAGGAAAGGGGCTCCGGTGTATAGAGAGGACCTCACCGTTTAAGAAGTAACCATAGAAACGATGAAAACCACTATTTATCCATTTACTATATTATTTTATACCTACTTTGATTTTTTTTATACCTAACATCGGTACAATTTCTTTTTTTTTTTGAGGTGAAATGCCTGGAATAAATAAAAAAATCGTGGTTGGGAAGGTTATAGTAGCAAAAGCCATTGGAATTTGTATTTTATACATCGGAAGAATCCGTTTTGCTATTAATAAACCAGGAGAGGGGAAAAGAATGACTGAAAGAAATCAATTAGTTATTCATCAAAGTTTCATTTGATTCAATGACCAGAGTTAGAAGAAGATATAGAGCTTGGAGACGTAGAACAAAAATTCGTTTATTTGCATCAACCTTTCGAGAGGCTCATTCAAGACTTACTCGAACTACTATTCAACAGAAAATGAGAGCTTTGGTTTCCACTCATCGGGATAGAGGCAGGCGAAAGAGAAGTTTTCGTCGCTTGTGGATCACTCGGATAAATGCAGTAACTCGTGAGAATAGGGGATCCCGTAGTTATAGTCGATTAATACTTGATCTGTACAAGAGGCAGTTGCTTCTTAATCGTAAAATACCTGCACAAATAGCTATATCAAATAGGAATTGTCTTGACACGATTTCCAATGAGATCATCAAATAAGGAGATTGGAAGGAATTCACCGGAATGCTTTAAACGGAGTTCCCCGGAGAATGAACTCCGGGAGGGTATAGTAGAAATTCATATGATAAGATAAGTAGTAGGAATGAACGAACACCTTTCAATAAAAAAAAAAAAAGATTTCTTCTTCCCCCATTCTTTTTTTATTATTATTACGGTGCAACAATCTCGCGGCTTTTTCGAACAAAACATCAATCTGAGTTCCAATTAGAGTTTTGATTCGATTGAGGAATAGGCTTATTTATTTCTGGTTCTAGGACCTGTAGTTCTAGGGATCGACTCGGTTCTCTCAAATTGTTTCTCATTATTAAGAAAAGGTAACGAAGATAAAATACGAGCTTGTTTTATAGCAATAGTAATTAATCGTTGTTGTTTCAAGGTTAATCTATTCACTCGTCTAGATAATATTTTTCCTTGTTCACTAATAAATTGACTAATTAAACTCATGTTTCTATAATCAATTCGATCCCCCGATCCAATTGGGGGCAAACGCCTATGAAAAGATCGCTTAGATTTACGAAAGGGCCGCTTGGGTTTATCCATGATTTCTTTCTTATTTCTAAAATCCCATTTATTCATTCATTTCGGATCCGACCGAAATAGGATTTTATTTGTATATATATATGTAATTTCTTCCTCTTCCTTGGAAGAGTGACACACGCGTTCCGTTCGATTTATTTCTTTATCTCCCCATGAATCGTATGCTTGTAACAATAAGGGCAGAATTTTTTCAAGTCCAATTGACTAGGTGTATTGTGTCGATTCTTTTGAGTAATATATCTGGAAATGCCCCGCGATTCTTTATTCAAACCATTTCGGACACAACTGGTACATTCCAAAATAACTACTACTCTGACATGTTTACCCTTAGCCATGAACCTCCTTTGGATTTTGGATTCACTCAATTCTTCTATTTTCGATTCGAACAGAAGCCGAGAAGAAGAAAGGAATGAAACGAAAAGTTGCTAACTCGAAATCAATTCAATTATGAAGGATTTCGTTGCAATCAATAGAGTCATAAAATTATTAAGTAATACAATTATTTCTAACTATCAATTATTCCTAATCTCAGTATTTCATTTACTATCTTGTATGATCTTGAACAGCCTGCCCTCGACCCACACTTCTATTTCTGTTCTCCTTATATAAAATTAATTCTATCCTGAACCCCAGTTTCGATGAGGTTCAATCCACTTTTATTCTTTCTCTTTCTTTCCTAAACAACTAAAAAAAAAAAGAGGGGGATTAGTCACAGATAATTTATTGTATCTCTAATCTTCTTCATCTCTTCCCATGTCAATAACTAGAATGAGAAAAAGGGGAATGTCAACGCATCTGGGAATAAACGATTAATCTCTATCAATAGACCCGCCAAAGACCCGAACCATAGAGTAGCTAGTACAGGTGCCGTGGAGAGATATGTTTTTATATCTCGCATTGAAAATCCTCCTTCTTTTTCTTTAACTTTATTGACTTTATTCTATATTGTAATATATATATGATCAGATGCATATGTAGTTAAAGATCATTTGTATTTGTACGGGGAATCCCTAACTAAAATGGATATATACAATGATCCGGTAGATGAGATCCACCTGTCCCTGAAACTGAAAAAGATAAACACTTCTTCCTGAGCATTACTGATAAATATTCATTCCTTTATATGTTAGGTATGTATATAATTCTTTTCTTTTTTATATAAGATCGAAGGAATGGAAAGGAAAAAGAAATTCTATATAGATAGAGGAAATTACGATGTGGAAAACAAGACAGGGATTCCCTACAATGGCACTGTACAACAAATGAAAGGGATGTAGCGCAGCTTGGTAGCGCGTTTGTTTTGGGTACAAAATGTCACGGGTTCAAATCCTGTCATCCCTACCTATTACCTCTTACCTCTCCTATGGACAGTAACGATGGGTCAATTGAGATCGATTCAAATTGGACATAATCTATCATTTTATGATACTATACATACAAGATGGATTGGGGGTACAAAAAGAATCCTTTTCTTGACATTCGTATCTCCCATCATAATAAAGCGCTCTTAGTTCAGTTCGGTAGAACGTGGGTCTCCAAAACCCGATGTCGTAGGTTCAAATCCTACAGAGCGTGATTCTTTTAATGTCGAATCACAATAAAATAACTTCACTAACTTGAACTGCAACCTTAATTTGACCTCCTGG